CAATCCTTGTTTTGCAAGTTTATAATTGAATTGATCCCCTTCTTATTTTGAATCTAAATATCTGAATACTAAGATAATCCCCTCTTGACAGTAATATATGTTGTATACGTAAATCCTATTATGTGAAAATAGGCATAATTCATCCATGAAAGGGTATAAAAAATAGGCGGAAATCTAATCTATATGCAAAAAAAATAAAGAACAATGGTCAGTGAAATCGAAATAATGAATCATAAATCAAGTTCGGGTTCGAATTCCATAGATAATCTAATATAGATGGTATTTTCTATAATGATAGAGAAATGAAACACACTTACTCACGATTTCATCTACTTGACATTTTGAAAAAAGAATTGGCTGAACTTGAAAATTGACTCATTGAATGAGTAAACGATTGAATCAGATTCGGTTGGGTGGTACCAACTAAATCGAGTACTAACTCCCATTTTTTTTCTTATTGAATTAACCGATCAACTTGCTATCGGACATTTATTTTCGATTTGACATGGCACTATTCAAAAAAAAATTTCGACATATTTCACTTTATTATAATTATGAGAATCAATCCTACTCCTTCTAGTCCTGTGGTTTCCACACTTGAAGAAAAAAACCTAGGGCGTATCGCTCAAATTATTGGCCCAGTACTGGATGTCGTTTTTCCCCCGGGGAAGATGCCTAATATTTATAACGCTTTGGTAGTTAAGGGTCGAGATACTGTCGGTCAGCAAATTAATGTGACTTGTGAGGTACAACAATTATTAGGAAATAATCGAGTTAGAGCTGTAGCTATGAGTGCTACAGATGGGCTGATGAGAGGAATGGAAGTGATTGACACGGGAGCTCCTCTAAGTGTTCCAGTCGGCGGAGCTACTCTCGGACGAATTTTCAACGTTCTTGGGGAACCTGTTGATAATTTAGGTCCTGTAGATACTCGTACAACATCTCCTATTCATAGATCTGCACCTGCCTTTATACAATTAGATACGAAATTATCAATCTTTGAAACAGGGATTAAAGTGGTGGATCTTTTAGCTCCTTATCGCCGTGGAGGAAAAATCGGACTATTTGGGGGAGCTGGAGTGGGTAAAACAGTACTCATCATGGAATTGATCAATAACATTGCCAAAGCTCATGGAGGCGTATCCGTATTTGGCGGAGTAGGCGAACGTACTCGTGAAGGAAATGATCTTTACATGGAAATGAAAGAATCCGGAGTGATTAATGAAAAAAATATTGCGGAATCAAAAGTAGCTCTAGTCTATGGTCAAATGAATGAACCGCCGGGAGCTCGTATGAGAGTTGGTTTAACTGCCCTAACCATGGCGGAATATTTCCGGGATGTTAATGAACAAGACGTGCTTCTATTCATCGACAATATTTTTCGTTTCGTCCAAGCAGGATCAGAAGTATCCGCCTTATTAGGGAGAATGCCTTCCGCAGTGGGTTATCAACCTACCCTTAGTACAGAAATGGGTTCTTTGCAAGAAAGAATTACCTCTACCAAAGAGGGATCTATAACTTCGATCCAAGCGGTTTATGTACCTGCGGACGATTTGACCGACCCTGCTCCTGCCACGACATTTTCACATTTAGATGCTACTACCGTACTATCAAGAGTATTAGCTGCTAAAGGTATTTATCCAGCAGTGGATCCGTTAGATTCAACGTCAACTATGTTACAACCTCGAATCGTTGGTGAGGAACATTATGAAACTGCGCAAAGAGTTAAGCAAACTTCACAACGTTACAAAGAACTTCAGGACATTATAGCTATCCTTGGGTTGGACGAATTATCCGAAGAAGATCGTTTAACTGTAGCAAGAGCACGAAAAATTGAGCGTTTCTTATCACAACCCTTCTTCGTGGCAGAAGTATTTACTGGTTCTCCAGGGAAATATGTTGGTCTTGAAGAAACAATTAGGGGGTTTCAATTGATCCTTTCCGGAGAATTAGACGGTCTTCCCGAGCAGGCCTTTTATTTGGTGGGTAACATCGATGAAGCTACCGCGAAAGCTATGAACTTAGAAGTGGAGAGCAAATTGAAGAAATGACCTTAAATCTTTGTGTACTGACTCCTAATCGAATTATTTGGGATTCAGAAGTGAAAGAAATCATTTTATCTACTAATAGTGGCCAAATTGGGGTATTACCAAACCACGCCCCTATTGCCACGGCTGTAGATATAGGTCTTTTGAGAATACGCCTCAACGACCAATGGTTAACGGTGGCTCTGATGGGTGGTTTCGCTAGAATAGGTAATAATGAGATCACCATTTTAGGAAATGATGCGGAGATGAGTACTGACATTGATCCGCAAGAAGCTCAGCAAGCTCTTGAAATAGCTGAAGCTAACTTGAGTAGAGCTGAGGGTAAGAGACAAGCAATTGAAGCGAATCTAGCTCTCAGACGAGCTAGGACACGAGTAGAGGCTGTAAATGCTATTTCCTCCTAGTCAAGTCAATACATCAAAATAATAAAAAGAAGTTCTTTAGAACTGTATTATTATACACCACATTTTTATTCTGCCAATTGAACACAATCAAGTCTAATCTGATATAACGAAAAAAAAAAAGAAAATGGGTAGAAAAACTTATTAGATATCACTCAATTGGCTTCGGTATCTAATAAGTTCTACCTACTATTGGATTTGAACCAATGACTCCCGCCGTATGAAAGCAATACTCTAACCACTGAGTTAAGTAGGTTATTTATCACCAAAAAAAGGACCCATCACTTATAGGATTATAAGTGGAATATTATTTCTAAGCAATACCAATCTGTTAACAGTAGACGGATCAGAGAGCTATCATGTGGGATTATGGAATATCCATCTTGACAAGAAATTATCCATATGTTAATATATCTATGACAAGGGCTATAGCTCAGTTAGGTAGAGCACCTCGTTTACACGTGCGCCAATGCTTTTCAAGGGAGCCCATTATGCAATGCAAGAAACATAATTGATCTTAATTGACAAATCGATGTCTTACTCCATAGATTCGAGGGAACAAGAGAACAATAGCCTGACAAATATTGGGTTCGGTCCGATTCAGGTGCGAATTCAGGTGCCAAATCAAATAGAACCCGCCATTGATTTGATAGTTGATAAGGTAAATACCCAGTCCATTCAATGCTAGGCATAATGAGTATAAGGGCCTCAAAATAACCTTTTTTCGTCCTATGAACTTTAAGGTGTATGAAGTCTCATATTCGACTCTTGCAGCGTAGCGATAGAGACTCCATCTAACTTAGTTTGATCTAGGCCGAAGGCAGACCTAAGTCAAGGTAACCCTTCTTTGAAACACTTTGGTATTGCTCCTAGATCAGAATACAAATGATGAATCAGAGCACATGGAGCCATCTCATTATTTTCCTGTAAAGAAAAATATGGTGGACTAACTGATCTTTACATCAGTTTATGAAAGAGCCCAATGCAACAAAATGCATGTTGGGTCTTTGAAACAGTTCGAATCATTTCGATAATAATCAGTTTGATCTGTTTTACCGAGAAGGTCTACGGTTCGAGTCCGTATAGCCCTAATACATTCTATTTTAGTTTAGTATAGTTTTCATTTCCTCATTAGTATTTGTTTATAGACTGGCCGGTTGGTTGGTCCAAAAGTATTACCACATGTTCATGTAAATACATAGGGACAGGAAAATAAAAACAATAAATAAAAAACAATAATTCATTCCAATAGATCTAATCAGTATTTGTAAAATCTCGGATAAAATACTCATCTTCCTTCATTAATCTTCGTGGATGGATTACATATGACTTTTTTCCTCTTTTCCTGTCCATGATTAAAGAGTTAGTGATACATTTTTGCGTTGGTATATCGAATCCGGTCAATTTATGAAGTGAGAATCATGACATGATTCTGTCTAAAAACTTCAACAGTCACATAGATCTAGGACCTATTCTTTTCTTGTATTTGTTTTGTGGAGTCGCCTGACTAATCGCTTTTTGGCAGAACAACAACCCCAATTGATTGATTCAGAGATAATGCAGAGATAATGAATTGGTCCTAAATGTATCAATTTCCTTCTTCTATATTCTATGAGTTGAGTTGGTTTTGGGATTTGGTCTGTCAAATCATTCGATAATGTCTAATTCTTTCTATTAGAAGTATCTTTCTTATGTAGATTAGATAATTTACGATTCCGTCTATTATACCACTCTGTGGTATGTTTCATTGTGTAATGTAGGTTTGCTGTAAAACAAACCTTTTTCTTGTAGTGAAATCCAACCCATCGGGTGGTCTTACTATTACTAATACTAAGTGTTATTGCCGTAACAAAACAAACAAGTATTTTGGTTCATTCCAAATCGCGATCTTTCTTTAGTACTCGAGATTGGTCTGAAATGGAATGACTCTTTTTTTTTTTCATTCTAACTCTAATGAAATAACTCGATTCTTTTTATTTTATTTCTGAGAGGGTCAGTCGGTATAGTACAAGAAAAAAGTTTCGAATTTTTTTGTATAGAAAGATATGAGTTGTTATGTGTAAACTCGCAACTCAACGGATTGAATCAAATCAATTAAGGAAAATAGAAATCAAATCCAGGATAAGGAAAGGAGAAAAAATATAATCGTTCGGTGCTTTAGATTATGTTTATGTAATGTATTCGTATCAAATCAATAGAAGCAATGATCCTATACACAGATATTAATGAAAAAAAAAATACTTCGAAAAGAATATGCTAGAAATCCCTAGATATTTTACCCCATATGACTACTGAAATTTTTTCAGTTTTGAAATTTTTTTTTTTTATATTTCTATATTAATTATATTTTTTTTATATGTTTTTATTTTCTATATGTTTTTATTTTCTTTTATTTTCATTATCTCATTATATTAGTAATGAAACATAGGATTAATTCGCATTATTTTATTAATTTAGTAGTATTATCAATTAGTATTAGAATATGTACTAGTATAATATTTAATTCTAGTATAATATTTAATTCTAGTATAATATTTAATTAATATTTTAG